GGTTTTTATCTTTGATTTTTTAGTATTGAGAAATTTTTTGTAAATTTTAATAGAGCTTTTTGGGTTATTAATTTTTTATGTATAAAGGTTATTATGCATGTATATATATATAAATAAATAAAATGGGATGCTAATTTTTATTTCAACTATGTTAGCTCATACGTTCTTGAACCTTCCTTGGTTTCGGGGTTTGACAAGGATAACAGGATTTGCTGAGCGTAGGGGGTAGGGGGGTTTGTCGCGCGTAAGCCAAAAGGGGGGGCATCTATATAAGGGTAAGTGGAAGAAAGAATGAATATATTATGCACTTGACTTACAAGTATGTAATTCTTGAGTTATGTCTTTCAATAGCTTAATATACTTGTCTTCAAGCAAGGAAATGTACTACCTTAATTTATTTATTGAGATTACACTCTGAGATGTAAGCGAAAGGCTACCAAAAAAGAGAACCCCTATGCATATAAGAGAGTGCCCGGCATGTGGGGTTAATGAGGAGTATGAAATTACACCAATAGCCGGATGCCAATTCGATGTAAGAGTAGGGAATCTTAAAGCCATGGCCATGAGATGTAGAATCAAATGCAAGTAATAATTCACTATATGCCACCCCCACGATTTGTGTCCCTGATTCTATCAAGCATGATATGCATTTATATAAGCTGGTTGGTGGTCTCTTACTGATAATAAGTTAAGTTAATAGCTTGTGGAAAAATTCATTAATTTTAAGATAAATTATTTTTGATTTTTATAAAAATGTATTATGCACGTCTTAGATTGTTAGTACTTGCTTTTAGGTTAAAATAAGTGAATGGTGATAATACATATATGAGGTTAAACCCCTATTATGTAGGACATAATAATATAATTGTCCATTATTATCAGAAGATAGTTTAATTTAGAATTCTGGCTTTGGGAGCCAGGGGTGGGAGTTAAAATCTCCTTTTTCTGGGCGCTAGGGGGGAATTTAACCTCCGATCTTCGGATTACAAAACCGATGCTTTATATACTAAGCTACTAGGGCAAGCTCATTTTAATGCTTTGTTCTCTAACCATCCTGCTAGTGGGGTAAGGATAAGAAAGAGTGCAAAGTATAATACTGATGCAATTTGGCCAATAATAATATATGGATGTTCTACGGGTATGCCTCCAATTCATGTTAAGATAGCTATATCTGCTACTAAAGTTCAAAATAAAAATTGGGTGATTGGACGAAATGTTAATCCTCGTTGTTTAGAGGTGTGTAAAATTGGTACAACTATGAGCACTAAAATAGAGAATAGCAATGCAAGAACACCTCCTAGTTTATTAGGAATTGATCGTAAAATTGCGTAGGCAAATAAGAAATACCATTCTGGTTTAATATGCGGGGGAGTAACTAAGGGGTTTGCTGGGATGAAATTTTCTGAGTCCCCTAATAGGTTAGGAGAAAATAGTGCTAGAGATGTTAGAGCTAATAGTATTAATACGAAGCCAAGAAGGTCTTTATAGGAGAAGTAGGGGTGGAAAGAAATTTTGTCGGCGTCGGAATTTAATCCAGCGGGGTTGTTGGATCCTGTCTCGTGAAGGAATAGGAGGTGGAGGAGGGTTGCGGCGGCAATGACGAAGGGGAATAAGAAATGAAATGCGAAGAATCGTGTTAATGTTGCATTATCTACTGAAAATCCACCTCAGATTCATTGAACTAGTATATCTCCTATATAGGGGACAGCTGATAAAAGATTAGTAATTACTGTGGCACCTCAAAAGGATATTTGCCCTCATGGAAGGACATAACCCACAAAGGCAGTTATTATAACTAGAAGAAGAAGAACGACTCCAATGTTTCAGGTTTCTTTATAAAGGTAAGATCCATAATATAGGCCTCGGGCAATGTGTATATAAATACAAATAAAAAAGAATGATGCCCCATTAGCGTGTAAATTACGGATAAGTCAGCCATAATTTACGTCGCGGCAAATATGGGCAACTGATGAAAAAGCAGTTGAAATATCTGAGGTGTAGTGTATTGCTAAAAATAATCCAGTTAAGATCTGGGTAATTAAACATAATCCTAAAAGTGACCCAAAGTTTCATCATGCTGAAATATTTGATGGTGTTGGTAAATCAACTAGTGCATCGTTAGCAATTTTTATTAGAGGGTGAGTTTTTCGTAGGCTTGCCATTATGGTTCTTGTAGTTGAACTACAACGGTGGTTCTTCAAGTCATTGGTCTCGGTTAAAGTCCGAGCAAGAATTATGACCTATTTTATGTTTTTATTATTGGTGGCTTTTATTGTTGGTTTAATTGCTGTTGCTTCTAATCCTACACCTTATTTTGCTGCTTTAGGTTTGGTGGTGGCAGCAGGGGTAGGGTGCGGTATTTTAGTTGGTTGTGGGGGTTCTTTTTTGTCGTTAGCTCTTTTTTTGATTTATTTAGGGGGAATGCTTGTGGTTTTTGCTTATTCGGCAGCTTTAGCTGCTGAGCCTTTTCCGGAAGCATGGGGAAGTCGTTCTGTAATAACTTATGTTCTGACTTATTTAGTGGGTGTTGTGTTAGTGGCTAGTTTATTTTGAGGTGAATGATATGAGGGTTCTTTAGTAATTATTGATGGGTTAAAAGAGTTTTCTATATTACGGGGAGATGTGGGAGGGGTGGCTGTCATGTATTCTTTTGGGGGCATGATGTTGGTTATTTGTGCCTGAGTGTTGCTTTTAACACTTCTTGTGGTTTTAGAACTAACGCGAGGTTTAAGTCGTGGTACTCTTCGAGCAGTTTAGATTAGTACTAGAAGGGTTGCTAAGGCTGTAGTTAAAAGAAAAATAGTTAAATAAGTTTTGATTATCCCTCGTTGAATATCACTTGTTGTTTTTGCTATAATTGTTTGTGTTAATGCTAGTCCTTTAGGGCCCGAAACTTCAAGTCATGTTTGATCAAATTTGGTTGCTACTGATTGGCCTAAAATTAGGTTTAGTTTAGGTGAGAGGCGATGAATTACTATGGGGAAGTACCCTAATATGTTGGAAAAATGGTGTGTGGTAATTGAGGGGGTAATTTTAATTTGTTTGTTAGTTAAATTAGTAAGCTCTATTGCTACTAGGAGTCCTGCCACCGTTACAATAATGGCTGCCATTTTTAGAGTGGGTGTTATTGTTATTGTAGGGATTTTTAATGGTAAAAAATTAGATGTAATGATTAGTCCGGCAATAATGCTGCCTCAAGCAAGTCGTTTAATAGGGTTAATTACTGAAGAATTATTTTCATTGATGGGGGATAAAGGTAGAAATCGAGGAGATCCTATTGTTACGAAGAAAATTACTCGGAAGCTATATACTGCAGTGAAAGATGTAGCAATTAGTGTAAGAATTAGGGCTCAGGCGTTGAGGTGTGAGGTGTTTAGGGCTTCAATAATGGCGTCTTTTGAAAAAAATCCTGCTAAAAATGGGGTTCCGGTTAGTGCCAGGCTACCAATTGTAAGATAAGTTGAGGTAGCAGGTATTAAGTTGTGAAGGCCTCCTATTTTTCGAATGTCTTGTTCATCATTTAGGCTGTGAATGATTGAGCCCGAACATAAAAATAGTATAGCCTTAAAAAAGGCATGTGTACAAATGTGAAGAAATGCTAGTTGTGGTTGATTTAAGCCAATTGTAACTATTATTAGGCCGAGCTGGCTGGATGTGGAGAAGGCTACAATTTTTTTAATGTCGTTTTGGGTCAAGGCACAGGTAGCTGTAAATAGTGTTGTTAATGCTCCTAGGCATAGGCAAGTTGTTAGTGCTATTTTATTATGTTCTATTAGAGGATGAAGTCGAATTAATAAGAAAATGCCTGCAACAACTATAGTGCTTGAGTGAAGTAGGGCAGATACTGGGGTGGGGCCCTCCATGGCAGAAGGAAGCCACGGGTGTAGGCCAAATTGGGCCGATTTACCTGTTGCTGCGAGGATAAGTCCTATTAGGGGTATTGTTATATCAAAATTTTTTGATAAAAAGAAGATTTGTTGAATTTCTCAGGAGTTAAAATTTATTGCGAATCAGGCCATACTGAGGATCAAACCAATGTCACCGACTCGGTTGTAAATTACAGCTTGAAGGGCTGCTGTATTAGCGTCTGCCCGTCCGTATCACCAGCCGATAAGTAGGAAAGATATAATTCCGACGCCCTCTCAGCCGATAAATAATTGAAATATATTATTAGCTGTAACTAAAATAATTATAGCAATTAGAAATATTAATAAATACTTAAAAAACCGATTTATGTTAGGGTCGGCGTGTATATATCATAAAGCAAATTCCAAAATTGATCAAGTGACGTATAAAGCAATTGGGGTAAAGATGAGGGAGTAGTGGTCAAATTTAAGGCTAATATTTGTATCAAATATGTTTGTGTTTATTCAGTGTCAGTTTGTGATAATGCTTTCTGTTCCTTGATCAAGAAAAATTAATAATGGTAGAAGGCTGATGAAAAATGAGATGCTGACGGCTGTTTTTACATGTTTATTTGCCCAGTCCAACTTTTGTGGCTTAGGATTTAATGTTATGAGAAGCGGTAATACTAGAATAAGAAAAATTAGGGTAAATGAGGATGATATAATGGTTGTTAAATTCATAGCTTTCACTTGGATTTGCACCAAGAGTTTTTGGTTCCTAAGACCAATGGATAAACTATTATCCTTCAAAAGCGTGAAGAAGCCGCGGATTTTAACCACGGTACATAAGGATTAGCAGTACTTATTGATCTCTATCCTTCTTCGGTGAGTAAGGGGATTTTAACTCCTGTCTTTAGAATCACAATCTAATATTTTGGTTAAACTATACTTACTAATAACATCAGCCTCATATCAGTTCAGGCTTAGTAATAAGAAGAATCACGGGAATTAAGTGGAGGGCTATAAGCAGGTGTTCGCGGGTGTGGAATGGTTGAAGTTTAATAATATGGGCGGGTGTTGGGCCTCGTTGTGATATTAAAAACATATAAAGGGAATAGCCCGCCGTAATTAAGGTTCCTAGTCCTGTTAGACCAATAGTTCATGGGGACCAGGAAAACAGGGTTGTGATAATTATTAATTCTCCTATTAGGTTAGGTAGGGGTGGTAATGCGAGATTAGCTAAGTTAGCAATAAATCATCATACTGCTGTTAGTGGAAAAATTATTTGTAGGCCTCGGGCAAGAATTATTGTCCGGCTATGTGTTCGCTCATAGGCTGTATTAGCTAAACAAAATAATATTGAGGAAACTAGGCCGTGGGCAATTATCAGAATAATTGCTCCTGAAAATCCTCAAGGGGTTTGAATTAAAATGCCTCCTGCTACAAGGCCCATGTGGCTAACAGATGAGTAGGCAATTAATGATTTAAGATCTGTTTGTCGTAAACAAATAGATCCCGTCATAATAATTCCTCACAATGCTAAAATAATAAATGGGTAAATTAGTTCTTTGGAAAGGGGGTCTAATATAATTATTATTCGTATTATCCCATAACCGCCGAGTTTTAGAAGTACTGCTGCTAGAACTATTGAACCTGCGACGGGGGCTTCTACATGTGCTTTTGGTAATCAAAGGTGAACTCCATATAGGGGTATTTTTACTAAAAAAGCAATTAAGCATCCAGCTCATCATATTTTATGTCCTCACGAGCTTATTAATATTGGTTGTGCATATTGAATAATTAATATAGATAAAGTTCCTGTAGACTGTTGTAATAGGAGTAGTGCAACTAGTAGTGGAAGAGATCCTGCAAGGGTATAAAATAAGAAGTAGGTTCCTGCATTAAGACGTTCAGTCTGATTTCCTCATCGAGTAATAATAATAAGAGTTGGAATTAATGTGGCTTCAAACATAATATAAAATATAATAATTTCTGTGGCACCGAATGCTATAATTAAAAAGGCTTGTAAAGAAGTTAAAAGTGAAATATATAAGCGTTGTCGGTTAATAGGTTCTGGGTTAATGTGATTTTGGCTGGCTAAAATTATTAAAGGAAGTAATCAACATGTTAATACTAAAAGGGGGGTTGATAAGGGGTCAGTTGCTAAATATATATTAGATGCCGTTCATCCGGTCTCTGAGGTTCATTTTAGTCATATTAGGCTTGTAAGGGCAATTAGGAGACTATGTGAGGTGGTGGCGGTTCATAGCCATTTAGGAGAGGTTAACCAGATTGTTGGAAATAATATAATTGTGGGAATTAATACTTTTAGCATTGTAGAAGATTAAGGTTTTGTAGTCGGTCAGTTCCGTGAGTTCGAGCGGTGGCTACTAGTAATGCAAGGCCTGTACTTGCTTCACAGGCCGAAAAGGCTAAAAGCAATATAGGGGCAGAAGAAAAGCTTGTTGACTCAAATTGTAGTGCTCAAAGGGCCAGGGCAATAAAAAGAGATAATATTATTCCTTCAAGGCATAATAATGCAGAAAGTAGGTGAGTGCGGTGGAATGCTAACCCTATTAATCCTAAAATAAATGCTGAACTAAAACTAAAGTGTACTGGTGTCATAAGGGGGTTGTGGATTTTAACCACAGTTTTCTGAGCCGAAATCAGAGGTCTTATTTTGGACTAACTCCCTATTCTGCTCATTCTAGGCCTCCTTGTGTTCACTCATAAATTAGGCCCAAGGTTAAAAGAATTAAGACTATAGTGGCTCAGAAAAATGTTCCTGTTGGGTTATGAAGTTGGTCGCCTCAAGGAAGGGGGAGAAGAAGGGCAATTTCTAGATCAAATAAAAGAAAAAGAATTGCAACTAAAAAAAATCGGAGTGAAAAGGGCAGTCGGGCAGACCCTAGTGGATCAAACCCACATTCGTATGGGGATAATTTTTCTGCATCTGGGTTTATTTGAGGAAGTCAAAATGATACAATTGCTAGAATTATGGATAAGGCTATTGTAATAACAATAATAGTTATAATTAAGTTCATTATCTTTCCCTGGGGTTTAACCAAGACTGTGTGATTGGAAGTCACTTGTACTAAATTAATACTAGAAAGATATGAGCCTCATCAGTAGATGGATACGTAGAGGAATAATCATACTACGTCAACAAAGTGTCAGTATCAGGCGGCGGCCTCAAAGCCAAAGTGATGTTCAGATGTAAAGTGGTATTGAATTTGACGAATAAGACAGACAATTAGGAAAGTTGAGCCAATAATTACATGTAGTCCATGAAATCCTGTGGCTACAAAAAAGGTGGAACCATAAACACCATCTGCAATTGTAAAAGGTGCCTCATAGTATTCTATTGCTTGAAGGGCTGTAAAGTATAGCCCTAATAAGATTGTTAGTGCTAGGGATTGAATGGCTTGCTTTCGTTCACCTTCTATAATGCTGTGGTGAGCTCATGTTACTGTCACCCCTGATGCCAATAATACTGCGGTATTTAGAAGTGGGACCTCAAATGGATCTAGTGGTGTAATTCCTGTGGGGGGTCAGCATCCTCCTAATTCAGGGGTAGGTGCTAGACTCGAGTGGTAGAAGGCTCAAAAGAACCCTAGAAAGAAAAATACTTCAGAAGTAATAAATAAAATTATTCCGTATCGCAATCCTTTTTGTACTGGTGGTGTGTGGTGACCTTGAAAAGTTCCTTCTCGAATAATATCCCGTCATCATTGATATATTGTTAAAAGCAGTAGGATGAGTCCTAGTGTTATTAATGTTATTGAGTTAAAGTGAAACCAGATTGCCAGGCCGGATGTTATTAGTAAAGCTCCGACGGCCCCGGTTAGTGGTCATGGGCTTGGATCAACCATATGATATGCGTGTGCTTGGTGGGCCATTAAACGTTCTCTTGAAGATAGAGGCTTAAAAGAAGTACAAATACGTAAGCTTGAATTATTGCAACTGCAACTTCTAAAAGTGTAAGTAGAAATAGTACTGTGGCGGTTAAAATTGCTACTGTTGGTATCATTGGTAAGAGTACAAATACGGCTGTGGCAATTAATTGAATCAATAAGTGGCCTGCTGTTAAGTTGGCTGTAAGTCGAACTCCTAGGGCTAATGGGCGAATAAAAAGACTAATTGTTTCAATAATAATTAGGACAGGAATTAATGGAATTGGTGTTCCCTCTGGTAGGAGGTGGCCTAAGGCAACTGTTGGTTGATTTCGTATTCCAATAATTACAGTAGCAAGTCATAGTGGTACGGCAAATCCCATATTAAGGGATAGTTGAGTTGTAGGTGTAAATGTGTATGGTAGAAGGCCTAACATATTGATAGTAATTAAAAATACTATTAAGGAGGCTAATAGCAAGGCTCATTTATGTCCACCAACATTTAAGGGTATTATTAATTGGTTTGTAAATCGATTAATAAATCATGTTTGAATAGTAATAAGTCGGTTATTTAATCAGCGGGCGGGGGGAGTTGGAAAGAGGACTCATGGAAGCGCAATTGCAACGGCAATTAGTGGAATTCCTAGAAAAGAGGGGCTTGCAAATTGATCAAAAAAGCTTGTTATCATGGTCAGTCTCAGGATTCAGTTTTACATTGTTCTTCATTAATAGGGGTTGGTTCATTTGGTGCTGTGTGGTTTAAAATTTTAGTGGGAATAATTGTAAGAAAAATAATTCATGAAAATATTAGGATTGCAAATCAAGGGTTGGGGTTTAATTGAGGCATTTCACTAGAGGTGGTCGGTAAGCACCAAACTTTGGCTTAAAAGGCCAACGCTTTGTCCAATAATTAGCTTTCTAGTGAGGCGTCTTCTAGTATTAGTGAGGATCAATTTTCAAAGTGTTCTAGAGGAACTGCTTCTACTACAATAGGCATAAAGCTGTGGTTAGCGCCACAAATTTCAGAGCATTGTCCATAAAATACGCCTGGGCGTGAAGCGATGAAGGCAGCTTGATTTAATCGTCCAGGGACTGCATCTATTTTTACACCAAGAGAAGGGACAGCTCATGAGTGAAGTACATCTTCAGCAGAAACTAGAACACGAACGGGTGATTCTATTGGTACTACTATTCGATGGTCTGTTTCTAGAAGTCGGAACTGTCCTGGAATAAGATCTTGGGTTGGAACTATGTAGGAGTCGAAGCCTAGGTTTTCGTAATCTGTGTATTCGTAGCTTCAATATCATTGATGCCCTATGGCTTTAATTGTAAGATGGGGGTCATTAATTTCGTCTATTAGATATAAAATTCGTAGGGATGGGAGAGCAATTAAAACTAAAATTACAGCTGGTAAAATTGTTCAAACGATTTCGATCTCTTGGGAGTCTAAAATATATTTATTAGTGAGTTTAGTTGAGACCATTGCGACAATAATGTAAAGTACTAAGGTGCTAATTAAAAATACAATTATTAAGGCATGGTCATGAAAGTGAAGAAGTTCTTCTATAACGGGTGATGCCGCGTCTTGGAATCCTAGTTGAGTGGGATGTGCCATTAAATTTTAAGCTTAAGGCATACAGGAATTTAACCTGCAATTTCACCTCGACAAGGTGATGTAATTTACAAATTTTACTAATGTCTTTAAAAGAAAGTGACAGAGTGGTTATGTGACTGGCTTGAAACCAGTTTATGGGGGTTCAATTCCTTCCTTTCTCGTTAATTTGATTGAACTTGGACAAAGGCTGGTTCTTCAAATGTGTGGTAGGGTGGAGGGCAGCCATGAAGTCATTCTACGTTAGTTATTGTTAATTCTACGGAAGATACTTCTCGTTTAGCAGCAAAAGCTTCTCAGAGAATAAATAGGAACATAATTACTGCCACTAGGGAGACTAATGACCCAATAGATGATACTGTATTTCATAATGTATAGGCATCTGGGTAATCAGAATATCGTCGTGGCATTCCGGCTAATCCAAGAAAATGTTGTGGGAAAAATGTAAGATTTACACCAATAAACATTACACCAAAATGGATTTTTGTTCATGTATCATTTAGGGTATACCCTGAAAATAGGGGAAATCAGTGAACAAATGCTGCTATAATAGCGAATACGGCACCTATTGATAAAACGTAGTGGAAGTGTGCGACTACGTAGTATGTGTCGTGTAAAACAATATCAAGTGATGAGTTTGCTAAAACAATTCCAGTTAGTCCTCCGACTGTAAAAAGGAAGATAAAACCAAGGGCTCATAGTATTGGTGTCTCTCATTTAATAGAGCCTCCATGAAGGGTGGCAAGTCAGCTAAAAACTTTTACGCCAGTGGGAATAGCAATAATTATTGTTGCGGATGTAAAGTAAGCACGAGTGTCTACGTCCATACCAACGGTAAACATGTGGTGGGCTCATACAATAAAGCCAAGAAGACCAATAGCCATTATGGCTCATACCATTCCTATGTACCCAAAAGGTTCTTTTTTACCGGCGTAGTAGGCTACAACATGTGAAATAATGCCAAAGCCTGGTAAAATAAGAATATAGACTTCTGGGTGGCCAAAAAATCAGAACAGGTGTTGATATAAGATTGGGTCTCCCCCTCCTGCCGGGTCAAAGAAGGTGGTATTTAGATTTCGATCTGTAAGAAGTATTGTGATGCCGGCGGCTAGTACTGGTAGTGATAAAAGAAGTAATACGGCCGTTACTAAAACAGCTCAAACAAATAAAGGTGTTTGATACTGTGAAATGGCTGGTGGTTTCATGTTAATAATTGTAGTAATAAAATTTACTGCCCCTAAAATTGATGATACACCTGCTAAGTGTAGTGAAAAGATAGTCAAGTCTACTGAGGCTCCTGCGTGGGCTAAATTTCCAGCAAGTGGGGGATAAACTGTCCATCCTGTACCAGCCCCGGCTTCTACACCAGAAGAAGCTAGTAAGAGTAAAAAAGATGGGGGTAGAAGTCAAAAACTCATATTATTTATTCGCGGGAATGCTATGTCAGGGGCTCCAATTATTAAAGGGACAAGTCAATTTCCAAATCCTCCAATTAGAATTGGTATTACTATAAAGAAAATTATTACGAAGGCATGGGCGGTAACAATGACGTTGTAAATTTGGTCATCGCCTAAAAGCGACCCGGGTTGACTTAATTCAGCCCGGATAAGAAGGCTTAAAGCGGTCCCCACTATTCCGGCTCAGGCACCAAATACAAGATAAAGGGTACCAATGTCTTTGTGGTTAGTAGAAAAGAATCAGCGTGTAATTGCCACAGGTAAGGTAGCCGAGCATTTAGGCGGTGGGTTGTAGCCCCGAAGACAAAGGTTTAAGTCCTTTCCTTATCACAGCTCTGTGGTGAAAAAAGCATGTTGGATTGCAAATCCAGAGACGCAGACTAATACCTGCCGGGGCTTTTCCCGCCTTACTCGGCTAACGGCGGGAAAGTAGATGGATGCTCGCTGGTTTAAGCGCTTAGCTGTTAACTAAGATTTTGTAGGATCGAGGCCTTCCCATCTAGAAAGGCCTTAGTTTAATAAAAACATTTGATTTGCAATTAGAAAATGCAAGATAGATTCTTGTAGGTCTTATCAGGAACTAGAAGGTTTTCACTTCTGTTTAGGGCTTTGAAGGCTCTTGGTTTAAATACTATCCTAAGTTCCTAGGTGACAAGTATTAAAATGGGAGGGGTTATTGGAAGAAGGGCTAATGCAGCAGTAGTAAAAAATGCTAATGGTATAGGGATTTGATTTGAATTTACTCGTCAAGGGGTAGTTGAGTTGTTTGTATTGGGGGAGATAGTTAGTGTTATTGCGTAGCAAAGTCGAAGGTAGAAATATAAACTAAGTAGGGCGGCTAGGGCTATAATTGTGGCAATAATTGGAAGGTTTTGTTTTGTTAATTCTTGTAGAATTAATCATTTTGGTATAAATCCTGTTAGTGGGGGTAAGCCCCCTAATGAAAGAAGAACAAGTGCTGTTGTAGCTGTAAGGGTGGGGTTTTTTGATCAGGTTATTGTAAGTGAATTAATTTTTGTGGATGTTAGTGATTTTAAGGTGAGGAAAGCTGCGGAGGTCATAAAAATATATGTAATTAGTGCAAGAAGTGTTAGTTGTGGGGTGTATCGAAGAATAATTATTATTCATCCTATGTGTGCAATTGAAGAGTAGGCTAAGATTTTTCGGAGTTGGGTTTGATTTAATCCACCTCACCCGCCAACTAGTGTGGAGGCAAGACCTAGTGATGTTAAAAGGATGGGGTCAATGGTTTGTGATACTTGTATAATTAAAGCGAGAGGGGCTAGTTTCTGTCATGTTGATAAAATTAATCCTGTTAATAGGTCTAGTCCTTGCAATACTTCTGGTATTCAAAAATGTATTGGTGCTAGTCCAATTTTAAGTGCTAGGGCGGTTATAATAATTATATTAGCGAGAGGGTTAATCATATGGTCTATACCCCACTCCCCGGTAAGCCAGGCATTTGTTGTGCTCGCGAATAAAATTATTGCTGCTGCTGTTGCCTGAGTTAAGAAGTATTTTGTGGTTGCTTCAACTGCTCGGGGGTGGTGGTGTTGTGTTATTAGGGGAATAATAGCTAGGGTATTAATTTCTAGTCCTATTCAAGCTAGAAGTCAATGTGAACTGGCAAAGGTTAAAGTGGTTCCTAATCCTAGGCTTGATAATAAAATTATTAGTACATAAGGATTCATTGATGGAGGAGGGACTTTAACCGTCATGTTCGGGGTATGGGCCCGAAAGCTTTATTAGCTGACCCCATCTTAGGAAGTGGTGTAGAGGAAGCACTAAGAGTTTTGATCTCTTGGGCATGGGTTCAACCCCCTTCTTTCTAAGAACTGAGGGGATTTCAACCCCTATAAGCCACTCTATCAAAGTGGTCCCTGAGCATTCGGGCACGGTTCCTGAACTAAAGTTGTGGGGGAAGTCCCGCTAATGCGGTTGGAAGGGCAATGTGTCATAGTACAAGAGCTAGTGTTAGGGGAAGAAAGTTTTTTCATACTAGGTGCATGAGTTGGTCATACCGGAATCGTGGGTATGAGGCTCGAACTCATAAAAATGCTATGGATAAAAGTGCGGCCTTAGTTATTAGGTTGACTGTTGTTAGCTCTGTAATATTTAAAAAGTTTGATGCTCCTAAAAATAGTACAGCTGAAAGTGTATTTATTAATAAAATATTTGCATACTCGGCTAGAAAAAATAGGGCGAAAGGGCCTCCTGCATATTCTACGTTAAAGCCTGAAACTAATTCTGATTCACCCTCTGTTAAATCAAAGGGGGCCCGATTTGTTTCTGCTAGTGTTGAGATGTACCATATTGCAGCTAAGGGCCATGCTGGTGCTAATAGTCAAATGCTTTCTTGAGTTGTATTAAAAGTTTGAAGTGTATAACCCCCCGAAAAGATAATTACAGATAAGAGAATAAGTCCTAGACTGACCTCATATGAAATTGTTTGGGCCACTGCTCGTAAGGCCCCAATTAATGCATATTTTGAGTTTGATGCTCACCCGGATCCTAAAATTGAATATACTGCTAGACTTGAGAGGGCTAGGATAAATAAAATTCCAAGGTTTAAATCGACTACTGGATAAGGTATGGGTATTGGTGCTCAAAGCGTTATGGCTAGAGTTAATGCAAGGATGGGGGTGGCTAGAAATAAAAATGGAGAAGATGTGGAGGGTCGGACGGGCTCTTTAATAAAAAGTTTAACACCATCTGCAATAGGTTGAAGTAGGCCGTAAGGTCCTACAATGTTTGGCCCTTTTCGTAATTGTATATAGCCTAAGACTTTTCGTTCAATTAAGGTAAGGAAAGCTACTGCTAACAAGATAGGAACAATATAGGCTAAGGGGTTAATAAGATGATTTATTAAAATGTTTAGCATAAACTGGGAAGAGGATTTGAACCTCTGATGTAAAGGGCTTAGACCTTTCGCAATTAACCATGCTCTGCCACCCCAGTATATCCTTATTTAGGATGGCAGGAGTTTTGCCCTTCCTTTATTTAGTTTATTTGTTTTCATTAATTAGGAGCGGGGCGTGCTTAAAGTATGGGCCCCTCTTTTCCGATCCTTTCGTACTAGGAAAAGTAGCGCTACAGATAGAAACTGACCTGGATTACTCCGGTCTGAACTCAGATCACGTAGGACTTTAATCGTTGAACAAACGAACCCTTAATAGCGGCTGCACCATTAGGATGTCCTGATCCAACATCGAGGTCGTAAACCCCCTCGTCGATATGGACTCTGGGAGAGGATTGCGCTGTTATCCCTAGGGTAACTTGGTTCGTTGATCGGCTTGTTTAGCCGGATCATCTTTGGTCAGATGTTCTGTTACTTAGAAATGTTTTTCTTAGTTTTAGGGGTTTGGCCCAGTCCACTCGGAGGCTTTCTTTTCCTCCGTGGTCGCCCCAACCGAAGGTAAAGTTTTATTATCCACTAGGTTTTTGCTCTTTATTAAGTTGTTTAACGTGGTTAAAATTTGTACCTTAAGCTCCAAAGGGTCTTCTCGTCTTGTATCTTTATACCCGCTTCTGCACGGATAGATCAATTTCACTGACTTGATAGGGGAGACAGTTAAGCCCTCGTTTAGCCATTCATACAGGTCTCTATTTAAAAGACAAGTGATTGCGCTACCTTTGCACGGTCAAAATACCGCGGCCGTTGAACCCGAAGTCACTGGGCAGGCTGGACCTCCTATACTTAGTTTCATTGCAGGAGGCGATGTTTTTGGTAAACAGGCGAGGCTTGTGTTTGCCGAGTTCCTTCCCTTTCTTTTAGTCTTTCCTTTATTATACACTCCAGTGTGGGTTTAACGATCTAATAATTGTGGGATTTTCTTGGTTTCTTTTTTAATCACATTACCCTCTTTGGTTGGGTTCGTTAATTTCCAGTGGTTGGTCCGATCTGGTTTACACTTGTGTTAGGAGAAGAATAGTTCTTCTTGTTACTCATTTTAGCATAATTTCTTCCATGCGGGCATGGATTGACCTAATAATTTTAGGGGAATAAGATTTTTTATCGGTATAATAAATTTATTTCTGTCTGAGCTTTAACGCTTTCTGATTAGGTGGCTGCTTTTAGGCCCACTGGAACAGTATATTTTATGAAGTATGATCTTTATCCTCCTGAAAAGGTTGTATCCTTGGTTAAAAAGGCTGTACCCCTTTTAACTAACTCTTATAGATTTCCTTTATATCTTAGCATATAAGATTTTGATTTAGGGCCTATAAGGCTGAACTTCTATCCACTTCTTAGGTAACCAGCTATCACCAAGTTCGGTAGGTCTGTCACTTCTACCCGGAGCTCTTCCCACTCTTTTGCCACAGAGACGGGTTAGCCCTAAATTAAAATAGGCTGTCTCGGGGTAGCTCACTTGGTTTCGGGGTTTCAAACTAAAGGTCTCTTTGCTTGAAGGTGCTTGCTAAATCATGATGCAAAAGGTACAAGTTTTAATCTTTGTTTTTTAGTGCTTATATGGGTTATTTCATTTCTCTTTCAGCTTTCCCTTGCGGTACTTTCTCTATTGCTTAAAAATTAAACCTTTTCCGTCTCCCGTACTAAGGTAAAAAAATGGTTTAGTTTATGTAATGAAATATTGGTTTATTTATAAATATTGTTGTATTAAATTTATGATGAAGCTAGCTGTTTGGCTCAGGATAATCCAATTTGCATGGATGTCTTCTCGGTGTAAGTGAGATGCTTAACTAACTCAGCCATATCCTGAATTTTATCCAAGTGCACCTTCCGGTACACTTACCATGTTACGACTTGCCTCCCCTTGTCAGTGCTTTGGTATTAAAAATTTTGGTTGCATGTTGACAGGGGAGAGTGACGGGCGGTGTGTACGCGCCTCAGAGCCGGGTTCAAAAGAACACTCTGTTTTCTTTTTACTACTAAATCCTCCTTTATGCACTATTTCATGTTGCGTTTCCGTAATATTCTGTAATAGAAAATGTAGCCCATTTCTTTCCACTTCGTACGCTACACCTCGACCTGACGTTCTGGATTATATTCATTATGCTTACTTTTATCTCCTTCACAGGGTAAGCTGACGACGGCGGTATATAGGCTGGGATGACTAGAAGTGGTGAGGTTTAACGGGGGTTATCGGTTATAGAACAGGCTCCTCTAGGGGGGTCTAAGGCACCGTCAGGTCCTTTGGGTTTTAAGCTGATGCTCGTAGTACCCGGGCGGACATTTAATTGTATTTTAATGTCTAGGTTTATGGCTGAGCATAGTGGGGTATCTAATCCCAGTTTGTTTCTCAGCTTTCGTGGGGTCAGATAGACTTTATTAAAGCTACTTTCGTAAAATTGGGCTTCGAGCACCTAGAAGCGTATGACGGCCAAGGGGCTATTTGGCTTTATTAATATGTTTTTCCTTAACCACCCTTTACGCCGTGGTGAAATCAACTAGGGCCTCTCGTTTAACCGCGGTGGCTGGCACGAGTTTTACCGGCCCTTTTAATTCTAACTGAGTCAAGTTTTCACTTATGGCTTAATGTTTATCACTGCTGAATTCCCTTGGGGGTGTGGCTTGGCTAGGCGTCTTGGGCTATAAATTGTGCCTGATGCCCGCTCCTTGTCCCCGGGCAGGGGATTGAGGGCATACTCACGGGGGTGCGGAGACTTGCATGTGTAAGTTGAATTAAAGCTGATAATAAGGTCGGGACCATGCCTTTATGCATGTGGAGCTTTCTAGGGCCCATCTTAACATCTTCAGTGTTATGCTTTTTATTAAGCTACACTAGC